CACTCTCCAGGCTGATACTTGGTGATGAGGAGCAAGTACCCGGGGCAAAGAAAAGGGACATGGGATGGGGCTGGGGGAACCCCAGAGTGCCTTCACTCAGACTGCCCACCCTGCTGCAGAGAGCTCAGCTGCTCCAGAATAGGACATGATAAGCTCCTTGTAAACACTCAGTCAATGTATGATGGATATGTGAACTTAATGCTTGTAGACATACAATTTAACTAATACAGACTAACTAAAATCAAACCCCCCCCTCCCCCCCTCAATCTCATACCTCTGACAAACCCCAAAAGCAAAGGACTCAATATCAGGTTTCTTTCCCATTCATTCTAGAAGTACACCAAATAAGACTTCAATTTTAGTATTCGCAAAAAATTACCACAAATTTATTAACTATAAAATTCAACTCACCAATCACAAAGATTTCCACATAGAAAACCTAGTAACATAAAACGCTTATGTAGCTTATTAACCAAAGCAAAGCACTGAAAATGCTTAGATGGATATAAATATCCCATAAACAAAAAAGGTTTGGTCCTGGCCTTATAATTAGTTGGAGATAAGATTACACATGCAAAACTCCCTAAGCCAGTGTCAAATCCCTTAGAACTTTTATATAAACCTAAGGAGAGGGCATCAAGCACATTAAATAATAGCTTAAGACGCCTTGCCTAGCCACGCCCCCACGGGACCCAGCAGTGATAAAAATTAAGCAATGAACGAAAGTTTGACTAAGCTATATCTCCAGAGGGTTGGTAAATTTCGTGCCAGCCACCGCGGTCATACGATTAACCCAAACTAATTACCCACGGCGTAAAACGTGTCCATAGGAATAAAAAAATAGAATTAAAAGTCAACCAATATGTGAAAATTCATCGCTGAATTTAAAAACACTAACGAAAGTAATTCTAATTAACTTAATACACGATAGCTAAGATCCAAACTGGGATTAGATACCCCACTATGCTTAGCCCTAAACCCTAATAACTTAATAACAAAATTATTTGCCCGAGAACTACTGGCCACAGCTTAAAACTCAAAGGACTTGGCGGTACTTTATATCCATCTAGAGGAGCCTGTTCTATAATCGATAAACCCCGTTATACCTTACCATTCCTTGCTAATTCAGCCTATATACCGCCATCTTCAGCAAACCTTAAAAAAGAACAACAGTAAGCAAGAGAATCACCATAAAAACGTTAGGTCAAGGTGTAGCCTATGGAATGGGAAGTAATGGGCTACATTTTCTATATAAGAACATTACGAAACCCTTTATGAAACCTAAAGGACAAAGGAGGATTTAGTAGTAAATTAAGAATAGAGTGCTTAATTGAATAGCGCAATGAAGTACGCACACACCGCCCGTCACCCTCCTCAAATTAAACGAACACAATACAAATACATAATACAATTAACAAGTTTATGAGAGGAGATAAGTCGTAACAAGGTAAGCGTACTGGAAAGTGTGCTTGGAACAACCATAGAGTAGCTTAACAAATTAAAGCATCTGGCTTACACCCAGAAGAATCCACAACCAATGGACACTATGAGCAAGACCTAGCCCTAACCCAAAACAAACTAAAAAATTTATTACAAATAAACTAAAACATTCATAAAAAGAAGTATTGGAGAAAGAAACTTTTAACAGGAGCTATAGAGATAGTACCGTAAGGGAAAGATGAAAGAATTACTAAAAGCACAAACAAGCAAAGATTAAACCTTGTACCTTTTGCATAATGGATTAACTAGAAATAACCTAACCAAGAGTACTTTAGCTAGAAACCCCGAAACCAAACGAGCTACCTAAAAGCAACCTTAAGAGTGAACCCGTCTATGTGGCAAAATAGTGGGACGACTTTTAGGTAGAGGCGAAAAACCTAACGAGCTTGGTGATAGCTGGTTACCCAATAACGAATTTTAGTTCAACTTTAAGTTTACCTAAAGAAATCAAATCCAAATGTAAACTTAAATTATAGCCTAAAGAGGGACAGCTCTTTAGGAATGGAAACAACCTTTAGTAGTGAATAAGCCTACTACAATAACTACATCATTGTTGGCTTAAAAGCAGCCACCAATAAAGAAAGCGTTCAAGCTCAACATTTAAAACCACACAATACCAAAAACCTACAGGCAACTTCCTACATTTATAATTGGGTTAATCTATCATTATATAGATGCAATAATGTTAATATGAGTAACAAGAACTGTATTCTCCATGCACAAGCCTATAACAACTAGGATAACCATTGTTAGTTAACAAACATGTAAATGAATAACTCACATATAAATCACATTTATAATAACATGTTAATCCAACACAGGAGTGCTCAATGGAAAGATTAAAAGAAATAAAAGGAACTCGGCAAACACAAACCCCGCCTGTTTACCAAAAACATCACCTCTAGCATACCAAGTATTAGAGGCACTGCCTGCCCAGTGACTAGCGTTAAACGGCCGCGGTATCCTGACCGTGCAAAGGTAGCATAATCATTTGTTCCTTAATTAGGGACTGGAATGAACGGCTTGACGAGGGTTTAACTGTCTCTTATTTCTAATCAGTGAAATTGACCTTCCCGTGAAGAGGCGGGAATTTTAAAATAAGACGAGAAGACCCTATGGAGCTTTAATTTACTAGTTTAATCCCAACAACAAACAACCTACTGGTATAACACACAAATATGTAAACTAGTAATTTTGGTTGGGGTGACCTCGGAGCATAAAAAAACCTCCGAATGATTTTAACCTAGACACACAAGTCCAAGTAATTTATATCTTATTGACCCAAAAAACCTTTTGATCAACGGACCAAGTTACCCTAGGGATAACAGCGCAATCCTATTCAAGAGTCCATATCGACAATTAGGGTTTACGACCTCGATGTTGGATCAGGACATCCCAATGGTGCAGAAGCTATTAATGGTTCGTTTGTTCAACGATTAAAGTCCTACGTGATCTGAGTTCAGACCGGAGTAATCCAGGTCGGTTTCTATCTATTTACGATTTCTCCCAGTACGAAAGGATAAGAGAAATGGAGCCTCCTTACACAAAGCGCCCCCAATTAATCTCTGAAGTAATCTCAACTTTGTAAATCCGTACAACTAAATTCTAGACAAGAATACATTAGGGTGGCAGAGTCAGGCAATTGCGTAAGACTTAAAACCTTGTTACCAGAGGTTCAAATCCTCTCCCTAATAGTGCACCTCCTTAATATTATAACCCTACTAATCCCAATTCTAATCGCCATAGCCTTCTTAACCCTCGTAGAACGAAAAATTCTAGGCTACATACAACTACGAAAAGGACCCAACATTGTAGGACCCTACGGCATCCTTCAACCATTTGCAGACGCCATAAAACTATTTATTAAAGAACCCTTACGACCCCTAGCCACCTCAACATCCCTATTTATCATCGCCCCCACCCTATCTCTAACCCTAGCCTTCAGCCTATGGATCCCCCTACCAATACCCCACCCATTAATTAACCTAAATATAGGAATTTTATTTATCCTAGCAACCTCCAGCCTATCAGTATACTCAATCCTATGGTCAGGATGAGCCTCAAACTCAAAATACTCTATATTTGGAGCTCTTCGAGCAGTAGCCCAAACAATTTCCTACGAAGTTACAATAGCAATTATCTTACTATCAGTTCTATTAATAAACGGCTCCTTCTCCCTGCAAACCCTAATCATAACACAAGAACATGTTTGATTAATTATCCCAACATGACCTCTAGCAATAATATGATACATCTCAACCCTAGCAGAAACCAACCGAGCCCCATTCGACCTAACAGAAGGCGAATCAGAGCTAGTCTCAGGCTTTAACGTAGAGTACGCCGCAGGCCCATTCGCCCTATTCTTCATAGCAGAATATACGAACATTATCCTAATAAACGCCTTATCAACAATTGTATTTATAGGACCATTCAACGACCCTCACAATCCAGAACTATTCACAATAAACTTTATAACGAAAACCCTAATATTAACCTCACTATTCTTATGAATCCGAGCATCATACCCACGATTCCGCTATGACCAACTAATACACCTACTATGAAAAAACTTCCTCCCCCTCACACTAGCCCTCTGTATATGACATATCTCAATCCCAATCTTCATAGCAAGTATCCCCCCATATACCTAGAAATATGTCTGATAAAAGAGTTACTTTGATAGAGTAAATTATAGAGGTTCAAACCCTCTTATTTCTAGGACAATAGGAGTTGAACCTATACCTAAGAATTCAAAATTCCACGTGCTACCCAAACACCTTATCCTACACTAGTAAGGTCAGCTAATAAAGCTATCGGGCCCATACCCCGAAAATGTTGGTTTAAACCCTTCCCGTACTAATTAATCCAATTACTCTAATCATTATTTACTTCACAATTCTCCTAGGCCCCATAATCACAATGCTCAGCACCAACATATTCCTCATGTGAATCGGACTTGAAATAAACCTTCTAGCCATGATTCCACTAATAGTAAATTACACAAACCCACGATCTACAGAAGCAGCAACAAAATATTTCCTAACGCAAGCTACAGCTTCAATAATTTTACTCCTATCTATTATTTTAAACTACATACAAATAGGAGTATGAACCCTACTACCCCAAACAAACACACACATCATCACACTAACCTTTATTTCCTTAGCTATAAAACTAGGCCTAGCACCATTCCACTCATGACTTCCAGAAGTCACACAAGGCATTCCAATCCAAACAGGATTAGTACTCCTAACATGACAAAAAATCGCCCCTTTATCTATTCTACTCCAAATTTACGAACTAACAAATCCAAACATCCTAATAATATCAGCCATACTATCAATCCTAATCGGAGCATGAAACGGACTCAACCAAACACAAACACGAAAAATCATAGCCTACTCCTCCATTAGCCACATAGGATGAATAATTTCCATCCTCTCCTTTAACCCGTCCCTCACCATACTAAACCTAACAATCTACATTATCCTTACAATCCCCATATTCATAATTCTCAACACCAACTCATCAACAACAATCAACTCCATATCATTAACATGAAACAAAACACCAACTCTAATCCCCCTAACAACCCTAATTCTTCTATCCACAGGAGGGTTACCTCCCCTAACAGGTTTCCTACCAAAATGAACCATCATCTACGAACTACTAAAAAATAATAACACTCTACTAGCCACTATCATAGCTATGATAGCATTAATCAACCTATTTTTCTACATACGACTAGTTTACTCCACCTCACTTACAACCTTCCCAACAAACAACAACTTCAAAATAACAATCCATCACAACAAAACAAAAACAAACATACTCATTTCACCCCTAACAATTATAAGTACTATAACCCTACCACTATCCCCCCTACTAATCCCCTAACAGAAGTTTAGGATAAACAAGTCCAAGAGCCTTCAAAGCCCTAAGTAAACCTTAAAGTTTAACTTCTGAATAAGGATTGTAAGACTACACCTTACATCTAATGAATGCAAATCAATCGCTTTAATTAAGCTAAATCCTCATCTAGATTGATAGGAATTAAACCTATGACTTTTAGTTAACAGCTAAATACCCTAATACTGGCTTCAATCTACTTCTCCCGCCTATCGAAAAGGGGGCGGGAGAAGCCTTAGTAGAACGTTATCTACACCTTCGAATTTGCAATTCGACATGATTATCACCTTAAGGCTTGATAATAAGAGGATTCGAACCTCTGTACTTAGATTTACAGTCTAATGCCTTACTCAGCCATATTACCCATGTTCATTAACCGTTGACTCTTCTCCACAAACCACAAAGACATTGGAACCCTATACCTATTATTTGGTGCTTGAGCGGGAATAGTAGGAACAGCCTTAAGCATTCTAATTCGAGCCGAACTAGGCCAACCCGGAGCCCTACTGGGCGACGACCAAATCTATAACGTAGTAGTAACCGCCCACGCATTCGTTATAATTTTCTTCATAGTTATACCAATAATAATCGGAGGATTTGGTAACTGATTAGTTCCTTTAATAATTGGAGCCCCAGACATAGCATTTCCACGAATAAACAACATAAGCTTCTGACTACTACCACCATCATTTCTTCTATTACTAGCATCTTCTATAGTAGAAGCAGGGGCAGGAACAGGATGAACCGTATACCCGCCATTAGCTGGTAATATAGCCCATGCTGGAGCTTCAGTAGACCTGACTATCTTTTCACTACACCTAGCAGGAGTATCCTCCATTTTAGGAGCTATTAACTTCATTACAACTATTATCAACATAAAACCCCCAGCCATGACACAATATCAAACTCCATTGTTTGTATGATCAGTACTTATCACAGCAGTTCTCTTACTTCTATCGCTCCCAGTTCTAGCAGCAGGCATCACTATACTTTTAACCGATCGAAATCTAAATACAACTTTCTTCGACCCAGCTGGTGGAGGGGACCCAATCCTGTACCAACACCTATTCTGATTCTTTGGTCACCCAGAAGTATATATTCTCATCCTCCCAGGCTTCGGTATCATCTCCCACATTGTAACTTACTACTCTGGTAAAAAAGAACCATTTGGATATATAGGCATAGTATGAGCCATAATATCAATCGGATTTCTTGGTTTTATCGTATGAGCCCACCACATATTCACCGTAGGTTTAGACGTTGACACACGAGCTTATTTCACATCCGCCACTATAATTATTGCGATTCCCACAGGAGTTAAAGTGTTCAGTTGATTAGCCACCCTCCACGGAGGTAATATCAAATGATCCCCCGCTATACTATGGGCCTTAGGCTTTATCTTCTTATTTACAGTAGGAGGATTAACAGGCATTGTCTTATCCAACTCCTCCCTAGATATTGTATTACACGACACATACTATGTAGTAGCCCACTTCCACTACGTGCTATCTATAGGCGCTGTATTTGCTATTATAGCTGGATTTGTACACTGATTCCCCCTATTCACAGGTTATACTATTAATGACATCTGAGCCAAAGCCCATTTTGTTATCATATTTGTAGGAGTAAATTTAACATTCTTCCCACAACATTTCTTAGGATTATCAGGAATACCACGACGTTATTCTGACTACCCAGATGCCTACACAACATGAAACACCGTCTCATCAATAGGGTCTTTTATCTCTCTCACAGCCGTCCTAGTAATAGTCTTTATAATTTGAGAAGCATTTGCCTCTAAGCGTGAAGTTTCATCCGTAGAACTATCCTCAACTAACTTAGAATGACTTCACGGCTGCCCTCCACCCTACCACACATTTGAAGAACCTACCTTCGTCAAAGTGAAATAAGAAAGGAAGGATTCGAACCCCCTATAACTGGTTTCAAGCCAATCCCATAACCTCTATGTCTTTCTCTATAAGATATTAGTAAAATAATTACATAACTTTGTCAAAGTTAAATTATAGAGTAAAATCTATATATCTTATATGGCTTACCCGTTTCAACTAGGCTTACAAGATGCTACATCACCCATTATGGAAGAACTAACAAATTTTCACGATCACACCTTAATAATTGTATTCCTTATTAGCTCCTTAGTCTTATACATTATTTCGCTCATACTAACAACAAAATTAACTCACACAAGTACAATAGATGCTCAAGAAGTAGAAACAATCTGAACTATCTTACCAGCTGTAATTCTAATTTTAATTGCCCTCCCCTCCTTACGAATTCTATATATAATAGATGAAATTAACAATCCAGCTTTAACAGTTAAAACCATAGGCCATCAATGATACTGAAGCTATGAATATACAGACTATGAAGACTTATGCTTTGACTCATATATAATCCCAACAAACGATTTAAAACCAGGAGAACTACGACTTCTAGAAGTAGATAACCGAGTTGTCCTACCCATGGAACTCCCAATTCGCATACTAATCTCATCAGAAGACGTTCTACATTCATGAGCCGTACCCTCACTAGGATTAAAAACCGACGCCATCCCAGGACGTCTTAACCAAGCCACCCTCTCATCTAACCGACCGGGTTTATTCTACGGACAATGTTCTGAAATTTGCGGCTCTAATCACAGCTTTATACCCATTGTCCTTGAAATAGTACCACTAAAACACTTTGAAAACTGATCTGCATCAATAATTTAATACACTACGAAGCTTAAAGCGTTAGCCTTTTAAGCTAAAGTTAGAAAAATAAAATTTTCCGTAGTGATATGCCCCAATTAGACACATCAACATGATTTACTACCATCCTGTCCTCCACCATTACCCTATTTATTTTAATACAACTTAAAATCTCAGCACAAAACTTTCCATTGGCCCCCTCAACCCAACCCGTACTAGCAATTAACACAAATACACCATGAGAATCAAAATGAACGAAAATCTATTCGCCTCTTTCACTACCCCTACAATAATTGGTCTCCCAATCGTCATTATTATTATTATACTTCCATCCATCATAATAGTCTCATCCAAACGCCTAGTTACAAACCGATACCTCTCATTCCTCCAATGACTTATCAAAATAGTCGTAAAACAAATTATACTAATTCACACTCCAAAAGGACGAACATGATCCCTAATGCTAGTCTCACTAATTATATTTATTGGATCCACCAACCTACTAGGCCTCCTACCACACACATTTACCCCAACAACTCAACTATCAATAAATTTAGGAATAGCCATCCCATTATGAGCAGGAGCCGTAATCCTAGGTTTCCGTCACAAACTAAAAACCTCATTAGCACACTTCCTTCCTCAAGGTACACCAATATCCCTAATCCCCATACTCATTATCATTGAAACTATTAGCTTATTTATTCAACCTATAGCCCTTGCAGTACGACTAACAGCCAACATTACAGCCGGACACCTATTAATTCACCTCATTGGAGGAGCCACACTAGTCCTAACAAGCATCAGCCCGCCAACTGCCACAATTACATTCATCATTCTAGCCTTACTAACAATTCTAGAATTCGCCGTAGCCCTCATTCAAGCCTACGTATTTACTCTTCTAGTTAGTCTTTACTTACATGATAACACATAATGACCCACCAAACACATGCTTACCACATAGTCAACCCTAGCCCATGACCACTCACAGGAGCACTATCCGCCCTGCTACTTACATCAGGATTAGTAATATGATTCCATTATAATTCAACCACCTTACTATCTTTAGGCTTACTAACAAACATCCTAACCATATATCAATGATGACGTGATATCGTACGAGAAGGTACATTTCAAGGACATCACACCCCCATCGTACAAAAAGGACTACGCTACGGAATAATCCTATTCATCGTATCAGAAGTTTTTTTCTTTGCAGGATTCTTCTGAGCCTTCTACCACTCAAGCCTAGTACCCACACACGATCTAGGGGGATGCTGACCTCCCACAGGAATTACTCCCCTAAACCCCCTTGAAGTACCCCTATTAAACACATCAGTCCTATTAGCATCAGGAGTATCAATTACATGGGCCCACCATAGTTTAATAGAAGGAAAACGCAACAATATAAACCAAGCATTATTAATCACAATTCTCCTAGGAATCTACTTTACAGCCCTACAAGCCTCAGAATATTTCGAAACACCCTTCTCAATTTCAGATGGTATTTACGGATCCACATTCTTCATAGCAACTGGATTTCACGGACTACACGTAATCATCGGATCCACCTTCCTTACAGTATGTCTCTTACGACAAATAAAATTTCACTTTACATCTAAACACCACTTTGGATTTGAAGCAGCAGCATGATATTGACATTTCGTTGATGTCGTCTGACTATTCCTATATGTATCTATCTATTGATGAGGCTCATACTTTCTTAGTATAACCAGTACAATTGACTTCCAATCAATTAGATCTAGAATTCCAACCTAGAAGAAAGTAATAAATCTACTAATAGCCATACTAATTAATATCACCTTATCCCTCCTACTCATCTCAATTGCCTTCTGACTCCCTCAACTTAACATCTACACAGAGAAAGCAAATCCATATGAATGCGGATTTGACCCAATAAGTTCAGCCCGCCTACCATTCTCTATGAAATTTTTCCTTGTAGCAATTACTTTCCTTTTATTCGACCTAGAAATCGCACTCCTACTTCCAATCCCATGAGCCATCCAAATCCAAAATATTAATTCAATAGCATTAACAGCCTTTATCCTAGTATCAATTCTAGCCCTAGGACTAGCCTACGAATGAATCCAAAAAGGCCTTGAATGAACAGAATAACTTGATAATTAGTTTAATTAAAATAAATGATTTCGACTCATTAGACTATGGTACGACCATAATTATCAAAAAAATGACATCTGTAACACTTAACATTATCCTAGCATTTATCTTCTCACTCTTAGGAACTCTTATATTCCGATCACACTTAATATCTACCCTACTATGCTTAGAAGGAATAATACTAGCACTATTTATCATAACCACAATTACATCCCTAAACACACACTCAATAATCATATACCCAATTCCAATTGTTATTCTAGTTTTCGCAGCATGTGAAGCAGCCGTAGGATTAGCCCTACTGGTTAAAGTCTCAAACTCCTACGGCACAGACTACGTACAAAACCTTAACCTACTACAATGTTAAAAATTATTATTCCCTCCATTATGCTCCTCCCCCTAACCTGACTTTCAAACAGCAAAAACCTATGAATCAACGTAACCTCCTACAGCTTTATTATTAGCCTTCTATCAACAACCCTCCTATGACAGAACGACATAAATAGCCTAAACTTCTCATTACTATTCTCCAGTGACCCACTATCATCCCCCCTCATCATCTTAACAACATGACTATTGCCACTAATACTCCTAGCAAGCCAAAACCACATAAAAAAAGAAACAGAACTCAATAAAAAAACATATATTTCGATACTAGTGTCCCTACAAATTTTACTCATCATAACATTCTCAGCAAATGAACTAATCATATTTTACGTCCTATTTGAAGCTACATTAATCCCAACCCTCATTATTATTACTCGATGAGGAAATCAAACAGAACGCTTAAACGCCGGACTTTATTTCCTATTCTACACACTAATCGGATCAATCCCCCTTCTTATCGCACTAATCTATATCCAAAATCTAACAGGTACATTAAATTTCCTATTGTTCCCTCTCAATTCTACCCCACTAGAACACACATGAACTAACAATATCTTATGGTTAGCGTGCATAATAGCATTTATAATTAAAATACCACTGTATGGGGTTCACCTGTGACTACCAAAAGCCCATGTAGAAGCACCAATTGCCGGATCCATAATCCTAGCAGCCATTCTACTAAAACTAGGGGGATATGGCATAATACGAATCTCAACCATTATAGATCCAATAACCAAAACAATATCCTACCCATTCATTCTATTATCCCTATGAGGCATAATTATAACCAGCTCCATCTGCTTACGACAAACAGACCTAAAATCTCTAATCGCATACTCCTCCGTAAGCCATATAGCACTAGTAATTGCAGCCATTATAATCCAAACACCACTAAGCTTTATAGGAGCCACCACACTCATAGTAGCCCACGGACTCACCTCCTCCCTACTATTCTGCCTAGCAAATACAAACTACGAACGAATTCACAGTCGAACTATAATTATAACTCGAGGACTACAAGCAATTTTCCCACTAATAGCAACCTGATGAATTCTAGCTAGCTTGGCTAACCTAGCCCTACCCCCATCAATTAATTTGCTAGGCGAACTCCTCATCACAGTATCCCTATTCTCCTGATCCAACTACTCCATTGTACTACTAGGAACTAATATCCTAATTACCTCCCTATACTCAATATACATAATTATTACAACACAACGAGGAAAATTAACAAGTCACATGATAAACCTACAACCCTCACACACACGAGAACTCACATTAATAGCCCTACACCTCACACCCCTGCTTCTACTAACTATTAACCCCAAAATCATCATAGGACCTACAATATGTAAACATAGTTTACTTAAAACACTAGACTGTGAATCTAGAAACAAGAGATAAAACTCTTTGTTTACCAAGAAAGTATGTAAGAGCTGCTAACTCATACCACCATGTATAAACACATGGCTTTCTTACTTTTATAGGATAGTAGTAATCCATTGGTCTTAGGAATCAAAAACTTGGTGCAACTCCAAATAAAAGTAATAAACACAATTACATCATCCATTATATTAATCTTACTCATACTTACAATTCCAATCATAACATCTTTTACCCATTACACTAAAAAAATCAATTACCAGGACTACGTAACAAAATCAATCAAACATGCTTTCATCATCAGCCTCATCCCACTAACTACCTTCTTCTACTCAAACACAGAACTTCTAATTACCAACTGACATTGACTAACCATTAATACTATAAAACTATCAATCAGCCTAAAATTTGACTTCTTCTGCATTATCTTCCTACCCGTAGCCCTATTCGTAACCTGATCCATTATAGAATTTTCTTCATGATATATACACTCAGACCTACATCTAGATCGATTCGTCAAATATCTTCTCACATTTCTAATTACCATAATCATCTTAACGTCCGCTAACAACCTATTCCAACTTTTCATTGGATGGGAGGGAGTAGGAATCATATCATTTCTCTTGATCGGTTGATGATATGGCCGAACTGATGCAAACACCGCAGCTCTGCAAGCAATCCTCTATAACCGCATTGGAGACATTGGATTTATCCTAGCCATATCCTGATTCTGCCTACACTCCAACTCCTGAGAACTTCAACAAATCTTTATAACCAGTAACCCAGACATTCTCCCATTAGCAGGACTCTTAGTCGCAGCTACGGGAAAATCAGCCCAATTCGGCCTTCACCCTTGACTACCCTCTGCCATAGAAGGCCCAACTCCAGTCTCAGCCCTACTCCACTCCAGCACTATAGTAGTAGCAGGGATCTTCCTAATAGTACGGTTCCACCCACTAACCTCAAACAATGCCCTCATTTTAACAACCATGTTATGCCTAGGCTCTATAACAACACTATTCACAGCCATCTGCGCATTAACACAAAATGACATCAAAAAAATTGTAGCTTTCTCAACATCAAGTCAACTAGGCCTAATAATAGTAACTTTAGGTATTAACCAACCATACCTCGCTTTCCTACACATCTGCACACACGCATTTTTCAAAGCAATACTATTCTTATGCTCAGGATCTATTATCCACAGCCTAAATGACGAACAAGACATTCGAAAAATAGGAAACTTAATAAAACCACTCCCATTCACAACATCATGCCTAATCATCGGCAGCCTAGCCCTTACCGGAATACCGTTCCTAACAGGATTCTATTCTAAAGATCTTATTATCGAAGCCGCAAACACGTGCTACACCAACGCCTGAGCCCTTCTAATTACACTAATTGCCACCTCCATAACAGCCGTATACAGCATACGAATTATTTACTTTGTATTAATAACCAAACCCCGATTCCCTCCCCTAATCATTATCAACGAAAACAACCCTAAATTAATAAACCCAATCAAACGCCTAGCATTAGGAAGTATCCTAGCAGGATTCTTCATCTCACATAACATTCCTCCAACAACAACCCAAATTATAACTATACCATGATATCTAAAAACCACAGCCATTTTAATTACAATTATAGGATTCGCCATCGCACTAGAACTAAATAATTTAACCTCAAACCTAGTATTAAATAAACCCTCACAAGCCTCCGTATTCTCCACATCCTTAGGCTTCTTCCCCCTCACTATACACCGTTTAATCCCAAATAAAATCCTAACAATAAGCTTTAACACAGCCCTAAGCCTCCTAGACCTAATTTGGACAGAAAAAACCCTACCAAAAACTATCTCAATCCTACACGTATCAATTTCCAAAACCATGTCCAACCAAAAAGGACTAGTAAAATTATACTTCATATCATTTCTAATTACATTACTTTCCATTCCAATCCTACTATATTAATTCCCCCGAGTAATCTCAATAATAATAAATACCCCTATTAACAACGTCCACCCTGATACCACCATAAGCCATGCAGAACAACTATATAAAGCTGCTACCCCAGCACCCCCCTCACCCATCAAACCTAACTCATCACTATCATAAACTACCCAACCTCCTAAACTACTAAACCCTAACACCGTCTCTACCACATTATCATCATCCACAGCATACACCATACCAACCTCTATAAAAATACTTATAATTAAAATACCAAAAACCAACCAACTCGATACCCAAGTCTCAGGATACTCCTCTGCCGCTATAGCAGTAGTGTACCCAAACACAACCATCATGCCCCCTAAATAAATCAAAAACACCATTAAACCCAAAAATGAACCACCAAATCCTAAAACAGCCAAGCATCCGGAACACCCACTAATAATTAAACACAAACCCCCATAAATAGGGGAAGGTTTCAAAGATGTACCTAAACACCCTAATGCAACTAATGAACTTAAAATATAAATATATTCTGTCATAATTCCCGCATAGACTCTAACTATGACCAATGACATGAAAAATCATCGTTGTTATTCAACTACAGGAACACTTAATGACAAACATCCGAAAAGCCCACCCATTAATCAAAATTATCAACGAATCATTCATCGACCTCCCAGCCCCATCCAACATTTCATCATGATGAAACTTCGGATCACTTCTTGGAGTATGCCTAGTAATCCAAATCCTTACAGGCCTATTCCTAGCCATACACTACACATCAGACACTTCTACAGCATTCTCATCTGTAACCCACATCTGTCGAGACGTAAACTATGGATGACTTATTCGATATATACACGCAAACGGAGCTTCCATATTTTTCATCTGCTTATTCCTACACGTAGGACGAGGAGCATATTATGGCTCATACACATTCATAGAAACATGAAACATCGGCATCATTCTACTATTTGCCGTAATAGCAACAGCATTCATAGGATACGTATTACCATGAGGACAAATATCCTTCTGAGGAGCCACCGTAATTACAAACCTCCTATCAGCTATCCCCTATGTAGGAACTACCCTAGTAGAGTGAATCTGAGGAGGTTTCTCAGTAGACAAGGCCACTCTAACACGCTTCTTCGCCTTCCACTTCATCCTTCCATTCATTATCACAGCCCTCGTCGTAGTACACCTACTATTTCTCCACGAAACAGGATCTAATAACCCAACAGGCCTCAACTCAGACTCAGACAAAATCCCCTTCCACCCCTATTATACAATCAAAGACTTCCTAGGAATCATCCTCATACTAACAACCCTAATAATCTTAGTATTATTCTACCCAGACATCCTAGGAGACCCCGATAACTACACCCCAGCAAACCCACTAAGCACTCCAGCACATATTAAACCAGAGTGGTATTTCCTATTTGCCTACGCAATTCTACGCTCAATTCCCAACAAACTAGGAGGTGTATTAGCCCTAATCATATCTATCCTCATCCTAGCCCTAATACCCATACTCCACACATCAAAACAACGAGGACTAATATTCCGACCCATCTCACAAACACTATTTTGAATTCTAGTAGCCAATTTATTCATCCTAACCTGAATCGGAGGACAACCAGTAGAATACCCATTCACCACAATCGGCCAATTAGCCTCAATCAGCTACTTCACCATCATCCTAATCCTAATACCAACCGCAGGCATCATCGAAAACAACATACTAAAATTCACCCACTGCCCCGATAGTATAAAAATTACACTAGTCTTGTAAACTAGAAATGAAGACACAAATCTTCTCGAGGCATCAAGAAGGAAGGATCAACCCCCACCATCAGCACCCAAAGCTGACATTCTCTATAAACTACTTCCTGTACATAAATTTATAATATACATTAATACATTTATGTATATCGTACATTAAATTATTTTCCCCATTCATATAAGCTAGTAATTGGTATTAATGTACTAAGACATGAATGTTTTATCCACATTATCTATCTTCAACATGCCTATTACCTAATACATTTTATTAATGCTTAAGTCACATACCTGCTTTATTTCACATTACCCCATTAAGTCATAACCCTGCTTGTCCATATGGATATCCCCTTCCCCATGTGTCTATTAATCTACCATCCTCCGTGAAACCATCAACCCGCCCACTTAATGCCCCTCTTCTCGCTCCGGGCCCATACATCTTGGGGGTGACTATAATTGAACTTTATCAGGCATCTGGTTCTTTCTTCAGGGACATTAAGTCACTGAGGTCCATACGTCCCCCTTAAATAAGACATCTCGATGGTACGTGGTCTAATCAGCCCATGATCAACATAACTGTAGTCAGGCACATTTGGTATCTTTTATTTTTCGGTATGCTGTGATTCACCATAGCCGTCAAGGCATGAAGGTCACCTTAAAGTCAAGCTGGACTTACGGTCAAGTATCATTAATCCTCATAAGCTCCTTGTAAACACTCAGTCAATGTATGATGGATATGTGAACTTAATGCTTGTAGACATACAATTTAACTAATACAGACTAACTAAAATCAAACCCCCCCCTCCCCCCCTCAAYCTCATACCTCTGACAAACCCCAAAAGCAAAGGWCYCAATATCAGGTTTCATCTCCCTTCATTTTTTGTATTTGCCCA